AACGCGGAATCCCTTCTTTTTTTGGTTTTGCTGATAGAACTCCCCGAATTTTCCTGAGCGGAAACAAACGGAAGAAAAAGATTCTTGCTACTTGCTTGATTCGAAACATATGGAAGCTCGGTTCTCTAAAGCGAAAGTGCTTGAAATCCTTGCCTCTAGGATTCAAGGAAAGATTCTAGTTATAGTAGTGCACGGGAATCAGTAAATCTTTATATGCGAGCCCTTGCACTACTAATGGAGTGTTTAAGTACTGGGTTTTGAATTCGATTGCATAGATTAGATTGCATAGTACGACATAAAATCGAATTTGTGGTTGTGGAAAGAGCTGAAGAGACTTTCTATACGGACTCGTGGGAGTCTTTTACTTCGATGGAAAATCGGCTTTTATAGCTCAAATGCGAAAATCAAAAAAATTCTTTCTTTTTATTTCAAAACGCCTAGTCAAGAATGGAATAAATGGAATAGAAAGCCCTCCGATTCTTTCACAGAGACAATACTTAGACAGCAAGGATACGATCCAAGGGGAAATAACGGTATGTCATAGATAATGATCTATCTTGCTTCTAGCTTTTTATATCTTTCAAGAAAGAATTCAGATTGAGGACAAGAAAAGAAAGAATAGGTCTTATTAGTGCCACATCTTATTCTTACAACTTGCGAGGATTCCCTTGATACTTCCAAAGGTGTCACTGCCCATTTTGCTTAGGCTTAACGTTTTCCGATTCCACTAGAAAAATCATACCTTCTAAGAACTTTGTTAGAAGCGAATTTTTTGGATCCTTTCATCAACGGGCTCGGGTCAGAATACCCTTTTGACTCTGCGCCAGTGATTCCACTATTATTAGTGAGTGAACAATAATGGAATAAATTCTCTTCATAGAGATAGGGGACATAATTTACATGGATATAGTCAGTCTTGCTTGGGCTGCTTTAATGGTAGTCTTTACATTTTCCCTTTCACTGGTAGTATGGGGAAGGAGTGGGCTCTAGAGGTACTACTAATTTAATTGAGCAGAGGAATAAAACCGTATCGACTCTTTAGATCGTTTTGCAAAATCTTTTTACTTTTGATTTTTATGATTTCTATTTGATTTTTTTTCCCTCTTTCTCTTTGCTGGTCCAAGAGAAGGACAAGTTAGGAGATACATACCTTCTATGCTATGGGAAATAAGATATACATTGCGGTTGTTCATGGAGAGACTGCGCATAATAAGATCGTACCTCGGGCAAGCCACACATTGCCCACTTACTTTCTTTACTTTACCGCTTTTTTCTTCGTTTTTGTTTTGAAAAAGGTTATTTATGCTTTATTCACTCATTTCATATCATGGATCACGAGTTCAAAATGGTAGGTTTGACTCTTCCTTTTCAAAATCTGAAGCAATTCTCAGAGAACCTCTCGGCTCCGCTGTTAACTCTTCAATCAATTCCTTTTTCGGAATACTCAAAGAAAATCCAGCAATTTTCTTTTATCCGCACATATTTCCTCATTGATTTGATTCTTTCGATGAATGCCGGAATTCCTATTCAATAGAACTGAAATTAGAACCGTACTAGTAAGAATTGCCCTTCGGTTGATTATTTCAGATTGATTGGAATCAAGATAAATGAAATAGATGAAGCAAAGAAATCGAATTGAGATGATATAGAAATCCATATATGTATAGTAAGAAGAGGGATATTCTAGATTGATTAATAGATATCAATCCTGTAGTTTTATACAGTACAACTTGTTACATTACAATAAGAATAGCTAGTATGGCAGAAATCTATATTTCTTTCTGTCATACTAGCTGTCGGATCTCATAGAATACTATACCGCTAATTAGAGTCCGCCAATTTCATTTAAGACGCGAGATGAAAAGCCTTTATTTCTTCAATCGTTGACTAAGAAAACAAGTCAAGTTGGCTTCAAATTAATCACTTTGACTGACAGTTTTTACGTATATTATAAGTAAAAACGCAGTAGGAACTAGAATAAAAAGTGCAGTAGCAATAAATGCGAGAATATTTACTTCCATAATCTCTAATTTTTTTTTGTCAATAACTCGGGATTTAATCCCATCGAGATGATAAATCTTTCGCCTTCCAATTCAACGGGATGGATTACACCCCGATGATATGAAATCGGATCAATATCATGAATAACAATATCTATATCTGAGCTATCAAATCAACTCATCGTCGAGAATTGAATAGTATAACATAGGAAGATCTTTTATCCATACCGAATCAAAAATGGGATTCCTGATCCAATCCCTTTATTTGTCTTTTTTGATTTTGATTCTTTTGATTTCTCCCTCTTTTCCATTCTTGTTTTTTCTATAACCTATTGCCTTCCTTGTACAATTATTTGCTGCAGTAGCATTTGACCTACAAACAAAATCAAACAAAGAAATGAAATAGAAAATCAAAAAAGAAGTGAAGTTCAGTACTTTTTTTTTAATGATCTATTTTTTGTGGAAAAGAAAAAAAAGAAAAATAATAGAATATAATAATATCTAATATGAGAAAAAGAAGTCCAAGTCTAATATAATATAAGGTATAAAAAAATCGAATATTCCATGAAATTCACTAGGTTCGAGTTTGTTCTTTATTTTGGTGAAAGTACCCCTTCCTATTTTTGAACTTAAATAAAAAAGATTATTCAGTCCCCCTCTTCTATAAGAGAGGTTGTGGTCTTTATTTATTAATTAATATACCTTTCTTTGGATTAATAATGAATGGGACGCATATCTCAAAAGATACGTGTTCAATTTGAAGAGATAGATTGTTTCAAAGTCAAACTAGTAATTGAAGTGAAACAAACTCGGAACCAGAAAAGGATCTATTTGGAATCTTAAAAGTAAACGATTCTATCAAATGAATTCTGTTCAATTCATTTTTCATCGTACAAGAAATGAATTCTCGCCCCCGGTAAATAGAAATATATGGTATTCTATTCCACGTGTGTTATCGGCATCTTTTTGAATCCTAACTATGATGCTACCAATAATTGTCACAATCCCCATACGTCTCTCCCATTTGTTTGATGAGACATGTGAAACGAAAAAAAAAAGTATGGGATTTGATTCCGTCGCGTCGGGACTGACGGGGCTCGAACCCGCAGCTTCCGCCTTGACAGGGCGGTGCTCTGACCAATTGAACTACAATCCCAGAGAAATAAAGAAGTATACATATTCCTATAATTGCATTTTAACCATTTCTATTTAGATTAGAATCGCCGCGTTGGAACAGAGGTTTGAGTGATATATTGATATCTCTATATATCTCGATTGATTGATCTCTCCACGCATCAATCATGGGAGGGTACTTACTTTAGTGAGAACGGCCTGGATTACTAGTACTCCTTTAGTTATTGCCAAATCCAGTAATAATCAATCATCAATCTTTCAATAAAAAAAAAGAGAAAAAAATCGTTTTTTTTTGACTCTTTATACTTAGAGATCCTGATATGAAATTAGAGTGTTAACAAAATCATAATTTGTGGTAACAAAGAAATAGAACGAATCAAATAAAGCGGGAGGGATATATGAAATTTTACTTTTTTTTTTTTTTTTTTTTTCGTGTGTAGTTGGAATTTTGGAAGAACGTATGAAGAACAAATGGTCTATATCATTTCCTGGTGGATCCGCGAATTCTTGGGCCGAGCTGGATTTGAACCAGCGTAGACATATTGCCAACGAATTTACAGTCCGTCCCCATTAACCGCTCGGGCATCGACCCAGGAAGAATCAATTCGAAGCTTATTGAGAATCCACGATCAACCTCCTTTCGTTCGTAGTACCCTACCCCCAGGGGAATTTGAATCCCCGTCAACTCCTTGAAAGAGAGGTGTCCTGACCTCTAGACGATGGGGGCATACGTGCCCGGCGCTCTCATACTATGCTCATGGTATAGTATGAACATTTTTTTTTTTATTGTCAATATCGATTTTTCTATTCTATTAGAATATTAGTAGAGATTCAAATATGAAATAGTCAAGATATATATGCAAAAAATGGATCTATATTGATATATAATACATCTATATAGGTGGATTCTATCTGCATAGTAGTGACCTATTCACGAATTGAATGAAATTAAAGGGCCCTTTTAACTCAGTGGTAGAGTAACGCCATGGTAAGGCGTAAGTCATCGGTTCAAATCCGATAAGGGGCTTTTTGTTCATAAGACCTCACTTTATAGGTATTATTCAGATTTGAGGGGAAAATAAAGATGGATATTTTTCGTTTTTTTTACTAAAAAAAAGTAAGTAACTAACTGTATCATTATCATGGGTTAGAGTATACTCATTGTCGTTATAAAAGAGATTTTGATTGTCGTTATAAAAGAGATTTTGATTTCGAAAATCAAGTGGAACACTTGTTTATTCTAATGAATAATGATAAGTCGTCTCTTGAATCGCCAACTATTCCTATTTTCCATGATTCCAATCAATCAAATCTAGTCGAATCTAAAAATGAGAAATCAACAAAAAAAAAAAAAAACAAAAAGTAAGTAGACCTAGCCCATAGAATCATGACTATATCCACTATTCTGATATTCAAATTCGATAGAGATGAAATTGGAACGGTGGGCTTTTTTGATTTCATATTTTTTTTGACTCTGCAAGAATCTGTCGATATTTCCGGTTCCATTTTCTTGTTCCTGGGATATTTAAGAGGAGTAAATTGATAGACCTTTCCCTTGTTTACAGAAAGGGGTTTAGTTAAAGTTCCAAGAGTCTTTTTTTTTTATCTTTCTTTGATTCCAGAACACAAGATCAATATAGATAAGATATATATCTATCAGATCATGACTTGATGTACCAACTATTTCCATATTGATATTCCATATTGATATAGTTGATATCGTTTTTCCGACAATGTGATGGGGGAGAATGGGTGCGAGAAAGAGACTTTCATTTAAAGTCTCCTATTATTTCATTTTGTATTGGTATTGAATTTACAAAAAAAAAGGAAATGGAATTCGACTTTTTTTCTGACAAATACAAAATG